AAATCGTTCGTGCACCTCACCTCGCATGTCTCATTTCTCGCATGGATCACTTCCTACTATGAAAAGAGGTTTGTGGGATTTCTATATTCGCTAGGGTCGGAAAGGGCGGTAAAAGCGCAAGGTATAATTAATACAGCACAGATCGATTAGGGGGAGTAAAAACACCAATTAACACCCTCTTCATACGAATCTTTCTATTTCCTCTTAATGCTTCGAGCCACTGTCTCTTGAAGCCTTTGTAGCTGTTCCTGAACTTTGGCTAGGTTCACCAAGTGAATTTGGAAAGAAAGGTTGTAGGCAAAAGCTTAGGTTAGGTGTGAAAGGTATTCGGTTGCCACCAGCTCTTAAGCACACCCATTGGCATTGACTGCATGGGATCGAAAAACTTCTGCTTTCGTGAACGTGTCCATAAATCATTGATCTAATTTGGATGAATACACGGGAAGCCCAGAGACCTCATTTGGCATTGTACGACTACTTTGTCTTGTGGCGTCCGCTAATCCAATAACGCTATCCGGGGATCTAATCGTTGTAGGGTGGCTTTGTTGCCCCTATTTTGATCTATTGCCGAAGCAAAATGAAAGGGCCCCTCCTCCAGAAAGACCGGAATACAAATCAAAAATAAGAATGGAAGAAAATGAATGATGCCAAGAAAACGCCACTGAGAAGGGAGAAGGGAGACCTACTCAGTAAAAGCGACCCGTCCATAGAAAGTTTTTCCTAACTTTAATCATACGTTTTACAAAAGAATGCTCTTGGGCATTTGCGCCCCCCTCCAAATCTTTTCTATGGTAGGAAGGGAATACTCTTCCCCTCTCGGAGTGACTATGTAGTCAGAAATAATACGAGCTCGGTGCTCGGCCCAGAACGGATGTTGATCCAATTGTGAGATTCGCGTTACTATCTCTTCTTTAATACTAACCAAAGCTTGTATGTCATCAAGAGATATATTATGACGACCGTCCCTATTCAGGCGGTCTCTTAGCAGCCTTTCCGCTTCAAGAAATGTCCTTACTTATTGTTATACCGCTTTAGAGAAAGTAAAACAGTTGTTATAAGGTCGAGCTTTTAGGGAAAGATTATTGGGTTTGGGCAGGGATGGCACTCAATAGCTCTACTATGCTCACTCCCTACTAGCTCTAGCTAGGAAAAAAGCAATGAAAGATTTCACCTGCCTTCGCCCGGAAGTGACTGAACTAGCCTTTGGGCTTAAAGAATCGCTTCGCACCTTCTGTCTTCTTTTCTTAAGGATATCCTTAATAGTCAAGATCTCATGCAGGAGAGAAAGAAGGAGCCCTAATGGAACGAGTGATTCTATGGTAGCTGAACGTCTTCACTTTCATTATTCCTAAAAGAAAAAGTCCCTTCCTTATTATTGATAGCACAGGAAAGAGAACTCCGCCTTCTCCTTCGGGGGATTCTATTAGTTAGAGGACTTCCTTTAGCTCTAAGACTAGGGATCTAAGGATGGTTATTTGGTGGGTAATCCAGCAAAGCAAAAATCCCACTGTTAGAACATCTAAGAAAGAGGAGAGCCTAGCAATTGGTCTTGCACACTAACTCATGAGTCAACCTAGGAAAAGAACTGCTTTCCAGCCTTTCACTCCTCAAGTCAGGAAGTGGGAATAGCAGGCAATCGATGACTGAAATGACTTTCTTAGAAAGATTGCGTAACGCTAGATCTCTTCAGGGTTCCATCTCACTCTCTTTCGGCCCGAAGCCGATAGGAAGCAATGCTTCAAGTCGCTGAGGTAAGTTCCGAGAGAGCTACGCTCCGGTTCAGGGGTGCTGTTTAGATCGAGAACCGGGCGTCTCCCCCTTCAAAACTATGGGATGTGTTGGCAATTCGTATGTGATGCCCGACCGACCTGCCTATCTCGAACGTGCTACGAGATTAACAATCCATCTCTAAGGCAATCTTTAAGGCGGAGAAACAGGAGTTTAGCTAGCCTGATAGTTAAGAGAGAGTTCTCCGTGGCTTAAACAGCTTTTATTTTAGTGGAGATCCTCAAGGGTAGAGCACTGCACAGCTTAAACAGTTCATTTTTGACTAGGTAGGGGCTCATTTGAGAGGCTAGGGTCAAACCATGCCTATAAAAGTCGTAAACCCTGGGCCCTTTAAAGCGCTGGCTCAATATAGTCTAGGCGAAATCCCTATTTGCCTCCAAGTAAAGTTCCTCACTCAAATCCTTACGCCGAAGAAAAAAAGCACTTTTGGATGTAAAGACCCGCTGCCGGTTCACTTGACTACTCGCTTGGTGACTAACCTACCAAACCTACCCAATCGTACGCAGCTCCTTCGTCCCTTTCGTCTGTTTCAACCCATCTGTGAAGTTAGTGGATAAGGAATTTGATTCCTTGTTCGGGTAGCGATGCTTTCCCTTAGCTCATCTTATTCATTCTTGATTGCTCGTAAGCGAGGGGTTGACGATAGCTTGATCAGCGGCCTAAACAACGGGTTTCCTTCTTTCCACTAGGAGTCAAAAGACTGAGATTCGGCAACTAATGGCTTTCTTCGTCCTTCAATTCATCAAGAGTCGTAGTCGCGCTTTGGGATTGAATTTGAGTACCGTCTCCTCGCTGAGTCCCGTCTGCGCTGTTCTAAGAAGACGTTTCTGCCTTTGGCTTTCTTCTATTCCGGATACACGCTTTCTGCCTCCTAGTTCACTATGGATTGAGCCCTCCTATGAGACGTGGCCCTTCCCGTATCAGCTTGTACTGCTTTCTCTTTCGCAATGGACAGAGATTGGACTATTGAATGAGTTGCCGGAGACGGAGCCGATTTGCGATATAGTCGAAAAGAGCCCCCTCCTTTTCAGTGAATTCCAAGGGCTTCTTTGAAAGCTTCTTCTTTGCCCGAGGCTATGGAGTCACTTTCACTTTAGTTAGGGCTCTTCCTTTGAAACCAAGAGCAGCCCAATCGATGAAGACTCGAACCGAACTCGCCCTGGGCACTACGGTTCACCTGGGTGCTCACTTAGAAGCAAGAGAGGTAAGAGTCCACCTACGGGAGGTCTCCTTTCATTGGGTCAAGAAAGAAAAAAAGTCCTAGGCAGAGATACAGCAGGACCAGGAGGAAGTGCGGACAGATGGATTGATCATCGATCGCTTTCCAAATCAAGGTGTCTTAAGCTTCTCCAGAAGTCTCTTTGGCCAGAAGAAGGAATGACCAAGATGAAGGAAATCGATTGGGCGAAAGGGCTGGTCAACTCCTTTTTAGCTCGAAAAGGGTACAAGAGGTCTTGGGGAATTGGCATGAGAAGTTCATAGCAAGGGTCATAGCATGGGTGTGAAAGCCGGCTCCCCTCTTGTAGTGGTTCTTTCGGCACTTCCAGTCAGGGCCTGTTCACCATTCCAATCAGCTCAAGGATGAAAATAAGTTCCACGGTTGGTTCCTCAGGCTAGTCTTCTGCTCTCTTTCGGTCTTTTCTTCCGTCACTCCATTCTCGAGCCTCTAGCTAGTCGATTTGAGAAACATTAGGGTCCCCCTCACGTGAGATGCTTTCAAGGCTCTCTGTTGTTACACTGAACTGGCCATCAAATTGATAGCCTTCGATCTGCTCCGAGGCTGCTGATCCATCTTCTCGCTTAGTTTCTTGGGCAACTTTTCAATCATTGAATTCGACCAGGGAAGAGGTTTCATAACCAGTGAAGACAATTCTGTGTCAATTCGTTAGCCATATTTCTTCTGCTTTGAGCTTCCCCATTCCCCACAGGCTTCCGGGAGTGCCGGCTCTGTACTCTGTTCGGACCATAAGACTTGCAACACTGACTTACCGAAAAGACTGACTGCTTTCCGACTTTTCGTTCTGCCTCTACTAGTAAAGGGGCTTTAGCCTTACAACAAGCTTGACTTAAATTAAAAGGCTTGAAAGAGTTTGATCTATGATACGCTTGAACTATCAGTCCTAGAAAGAACCCGCTTACCGTGACGGATTTCTTCTCTAAGCCAAGCTTCCCTTTTTTCCCAAGTGCACTTCGGCACCAGACTAGCCGACCTACCTTCTGTCTCTGTATTTCTCTAAGCCAACTTATACAAAAAAGAATGAAGCAAGGAGTTTTTTATCTTTTCAAAGCAGTCTTACCGTAACCACTACCGGAACAGGTGCCTACTTCCTATGACAGAAGGGAATCGCCTAGCTTACTTCTTTGCCTTTCTACTTGCCGTACTGACTAACCGCGGTATTCGAACTGTAGGCTTGACTAACTGCACCTTCTCTTTGATTTCCCTCGACCTGTTACCGCTACTGGCTCCCGGAACTACCGTCCAACCAAAGTGGAAGGCGGAAAGCAGAAAGCGACCTCTTTTATATACTATGAAAGCCGGCAACAAAGCAAGGAGTTTCTACAACTACTTGCCCTATCTCTTAAAGCTTCACTAGCGAAAACTGTTTCATTTCTACGACCAACCGAGAGTCCCTGTGCTTAATAAGGTCAGGACATACCAATCGTTTGAGTCAGTAGCGAGCAATAGAGAAGAAAGAGATTATGCATTACTTACTTCCTCGCTTAGCTACCCGCCTTAAACAACTCTAACAAACAACCTGGAAGTCGGGATGACAAAGGAAAGACAGAGTAAACGAAGGAGAAAGAGAGGAGCTGCACCCCTTCGCCCATACAAGGAAAGAGAGCTCATAAACAAGAACTACCAAAAAGAACAAAGCTCTTTAAAAAACTAGCTACTAGAACCATCGACTCACAGACAGAGGACTAGATACAGGAGAAGAGACTTATTCATTTGTTACTCGCTCTTCCTCGCCTAGCTACAGAACCGCAATCACTCTCTGAAAAACAACGGGGTCAGAGGGGATAAGACAGAGAAAGACAAGGAACAAGAGGGGCATCAGGGACTACTACAGTAAGGGATAACAGAGACGCTGCACTCGTTCGCCTGAAAGGGCTCACTTCCCTTGCTCCCGGGAACACAGACAAACTCCTTATTTGTTACCGGCTATTCCCCGCTTAGCAACTACTGGCTTCAGCAGCCAACTTCAAAGACTCTTATGACACCTCAACCAGCCTAAGGGATACCAGGGAAATAGAAAAACAGACCAAGGTTCCGCTGGTACTGCCTATTCCGACTTCGCTTAATGACTGGGGAAACTGCCGGCTTCTTTCGGTACAGGCTTACTGCCATTGGTTCTTAGACAGAAGATGCGCTAGGAACGGACTTCTATTCATTCATTTCGGGCTTCATCGCTTTCGGAAGGAGAAACAACAGACCGACCGGACTGACTGGTATATTCATTACAGGCCCTGGCTCTTGAAGCAGATAACCCGTTACTTACTCTGTAACGGACCTTAGAGCTTACTTAATGGAGCGATAAGGAGAGATAATAACAGTTGAATGAAGGAATGGGAGTTCCTTAGGAGTTACCTGCTCTGGGCCTTCCCCTGCTACCAACAACGGTTTACTTCTTCCTTGACTAGACCTAAACCTTCGAACTCGTCAAAAACAAGAAGACGAGAAAACCAAAAAAGGCTATAACAACGAGCTAAAGGAAAGGGCATTAGGATAGGAGTTACTTGACCGGGCTCACATGAGACTTTGACGAAAGCCCTTTTCGAGAGGCTCTTTAACAGGGATTTCAAAGCATATAAGGAAGTCAGACTCGGGCATTAGATTCAACAAGCAGACCGGAAACCAAAGGAGCAGAAAGCCACCCTCTCTATTCTGTTGGGCCTTGGGCAGCATACACGGCAAATAAGAATCAACTCCCCTTCAAGATAGCAGAAGGCAGAATCTCCTAAATCTATGATACCCCTCCATTTCTCCCGCTAACCGGTACTACAAAAGTCAAGCCAAGCGTCCATGGCACTCTATCTCTTCTCATACTCGAGCAAGGACTTGTTGTGATAGGGGTAGTACACGGCCCGTTCCTTCCCATTTTCATCGTCTTGGGTACCACACGAGCTACTCATTCACGTGTACTGGTTTCATCAGGGGAATAGCATGACTTGTGTCTAGTTGTCTGTGCGTCAGTCGTCCATATGGCTCATCGGGGTCTTTATATATAAAAAAGGTCCATTTTGATCATTTCCTCTTTCTTTATTTCGATTTTGCTTGTTCGGTATGCTGTAAAATAATGGATAGAATGAGACTCAAAGGAAGCGTTTGACTCATATGAATAATATGACAACGAAAGCGCAGAACAAGGAGCAAGCCCAGACTCGAAACCACTATCTATACCTAGTTTAGAATAAACAACTCTTCTTGCTGGACGAAGATTTGATTGATAATAAAATGGAATCCTGGCTCCTGGACAGTCAGTTCATTGAAACTGACGACATAGACTTCTTGATGGAGTTCTCCACCTTCACGACAGAAAAAAGGATTGATTCACTTTTCTTGAGTCTGACTCATATTGATCATTTCACAAACAATGCCTCTGGTTTTGAAATGCTGGAACAACCGGGAGCAAGTTACTTACGATACTTAGTTGACATTCAACGAAAGTCGCTAATGAATTATGTGAAGTATGATTTCAATACATCCTGTTTAGCAGAAAGACGGATATCCCTTGCTCATTATGAGACAATCATTTATTCAAAAACCTTGTGTGGGGCTAATCGTTTTGATTTACCATCTCTTGAAAAAACCAAAACCCTTTTAGCTCCGCTTAGCCTTATACCCATCTACGGGTATTTTTGTGATAGGTTCTATAGGAACTGGACGATCCTATTTGGTCAAATCCCTGGCGACAAACTCCTGTCTTCCTTTCATTAGGTTATTTGTGAACACCCTCCAGGGTCCCAAAGATTTCTTTTATGATGATAGTATTGACGAGGAGACTGAGGACATAGATGCTGAGATTCCTTATGTTGATCCTGCTGAAGGTGCTAGCCAGATTGTTAAGAGTAATGATCTCGCTGATCCAAAGGCTTTGTTTGAAGATTCCATTGGAATCCGCCCTAAAATGGATATCAACCAATCATGGACCGGTTTCAGCTTCATTATCGAGGTACCTTGAGGTAAGGTATTAGTACACAGAAATGGTCAACGAAAGGGATAGAAGAAATATATAGTGGAAGCTACGGTCATCTGCCTAGCCCGTTCTTTTTTCCTTGAAAGATAAAAGACGATCTTTCTGCCTCCGCGCCGGTACCGTACGGCCAGTTTAGGAACCTCTCGTTAAGAGAAAGGAAGTTCAACATGGTTTGACAACGGATATGTTGAAGCGGGGGAAGCTAACGAAAGAAAGCGAGCTTGAAAGTGAAAAGTCGAGTAAAGAAGGCAGTCAGTTCCACAAGTCTTGGTCTGAGGGAAAGGAATGAGCAAGCCAGGGGGACTTCACTGGTAGTTGAATAAGTCGAAACTCAACAACCGAAAGGGAAAGTCGCTTGATACTCAAAAGAAGAGGAATGAATATCGGGGTCAAAGTCAAATGAAAATTGGAATAGAAATCCGTTTCACAATCTTGTGCTCAATGGGGTCCTTCCAATCTATTTCATTCACGTAATGTAATTGCACAGGAAGGCGCCACTCCACTACCCTTCCATAGTTTCGTCAGTCTCCCGTTTACTCCACTTCAAAGAAGAAGGGGCACGGAATAGGGACATTCAACGTCTCTCCTGATCTTCTACCCCTTTGCTGGCTCGAGCTCGAATGGAATCTCAACCTCTTATAGTACCAGAACCGAGTCTCAACATAAAGCTCTTTTCATAGCCTTACCTATCTAGTGTTCCCGGTCTTTCTATAGTCTCTGACATTCAGACGCAAGTTCTTGAGCTGACTTCTCAGACCAGGGAAGCGTTATTAGCTCTTCTGGAGAGCGCGAGTAGACTGAATTCTTTTAAGTCTCTGCGCGCCGGAACGATTATCAGAATTGACTGCTCTAGCCAATGCGAACGTTCTGTGATCAATAATACGAAATTAGGCTTATCGCGTTGAGCACATAGCTTCTGTAGTGCACTACATTGAGTAGGAATTCGGAATAGAATAAGCTGTTGGGAAGAGAATACCACGAATACGCTATTTTGAGGATAAGGATTCGCATGCGGACAATTCGATGAGGACGATTTCTTGCATAAAGAGAAAAGGGAGAAAGGGATACCAGACGATTGGGGATTGATTAGATGCGGACGATGATTTGGCTTTTAAAGATGAGAAGGACGATTTGAGAGCGAATCCGCCATTAATGACTCTTGTTACTGTTCTCGAATAGGCTCTTTCCGCTTTTCATTCCTCATGCACTGAGAAGTAGCAAAGCTTTCCTCATGCCAGCGTTCAGTTCCTATTGAGGAAGATCTGCCATTGGTTTCAAAATGAATCTCAGATGTCGATGAATCCCAATCAATCCCTTTCGTACCATCTTATTACTTATTATAGGATGAATCTGATTCACTTTCTGAACCACCAGCAGTTGACTCTGGGCATGAATATGAGACTAAAGTCCCTCTGTGCATCCTACTACTAGCAGCTCCTTCTATGTCCCTTCTTATACTATGCATTATGCTCCTCGAAGCAAGTGCAGGGATTCCCGGATTTTCTATCTAGCCTTGAGCCCGGTATCTTGATTGCTGCTACTTTGATTTACCCGGAGGCGGTGCCGGGGCCAGCGTCTATTAAGAAGGGGATAGCCGGCTTATTTCGCTCCTAAATGAATTTCGCCTTTCTCCGGAACGACTTTGACTTTTCAATCCCTGACCTGAACACGGAAGCTTTCAAGCAGAGAGAGCAAGTAAATTCCTTCTATACCACTCAACAGAAGGAAAAATCCCATCAGATTGAATCGACGACCTATACTTCAACTAAAGGCACACGGAAATCAAGGGTTCAAGAGCACAAAACAGAGGAAATGCACATGAGTCTCCTTGAAGAACGAAGTCTAAGGTAAAGAAAGAATCGTTCTCTGGCTGGAGGGAAAAGTCAACCTTCCCTGAAGCCGAAAGCGGCTAGAGCAAGATCGACTGAGTACCAGTACTGCCTTGCCCAAAGCTACCAAAGAAAGTGGAACCCTTGAAAGAGAGACGTAGGCCCGAAAGCAAGAGAAAGAGTTTCCCACTGGAACTGGAGTAGCGGAACTAGCACGACGAACAATGCTCGGCACTCTGTCATGTGAGCCCCTCTCATTCTCTAGTTGCCCTATAGTTGCGTTGCCCTGTAGTTGCATTCTTAGCTCTCACCGCCTTCTCACGCTAATGAAAGCCCTTACAGAACAACTACTGCGAGAGCCTTTCCTTCTCCGATACGGAAGGGTACTGGTCAAAGTCACTTTCCAGAAGAGACCAAACTTCCTATTTGTGACTCTTGCCAACAATTGGTTCTTTAACTGGCACTTGACTCGAACCGCTTGCCATATCTAAACTAGCTACTGGCAAAGAGGGAATTGATTCAAGATCCCCTTGCGCCCTACAACCCGAAAGTGATTCTCTATCAAAGCACCTGCGGTGGGCTTAGCTGACTAACGAGCATCAAAGACCTGAGCTTACCGCTACGAGTAGATTCGTAGAGTAGACTGAATAGCCCAAGCTTACCCAGAGTTTCTATGACCTCCCTCGAGTACAGTACAGGCTACGCTAGCAAAGGTACACGGAAGGGAGACAAAATCCACTACTGTTCCCCCGCTTTCAGTCGGGAGTAGTCACTGCTCTATAATCCGATCTAGGTGGTCCCTCATCGAGGAAAGCAGCATTCGATGAAACTTCTTCTTGCCTTCGACGAGTTTCAGAGTGCTCTCGATGGCTACTTTTCGATTAGGCGAGCTACCCTTCATTCAGTCGATTATGGATTGAGAGCCAGAAGAATCCCTTCCAGTATCTTTCCATAGTGGAAGCAGAGGTTACAGAGTCAAAGATGACAGTATAGCTAGGACATGTAAATGATCCTGCAGAAGCAGATCCTATAGTTTCCAGATGTTTAAGATCTTCTAGATCCTGCACCAACCAATTCCAGACTTTGTTGACCGAGAAACAAAGGTAGAAGAGGTGGAGGCAAAGGAATTCGTTTCAGTTGGACATAGACTATGATAAGTAAGGTGTTACCTGCTGGCCGATAAAGCACATGAAGTGGACTAGTCGAAAGGCTGCCACAAGCAGGGCTTGACTTTCGTTCTAGTAGCGGAGTCCCTAACGAATATGGTTGAAACAGTTCTAGATCGAGACCTACCTCCTTGGAGAGATAGGGATAGTTACTTGAATTACTTTACTGCTCCATCGCTAACTCCTTGGGTGAAATACTTGCTGACTTCCCTTTCTTTACACCTCGATCGCCTACTCTTTCTAACACTTGACCGGATGGGGAGTTCATTAAGATTAGAAGTTGGCATTGTGGCACCTGCTTTGTTCCACTCAGAGGGGACCTCCTTTAGGAACCCACAACAACACAAATTCTATGAAAAGGATGTCATTTTGAGGTTTGTAAGCCGGTTGAACTTGCTTCTGAAGCCAGTGCCTCAGATTAGTAACTGTAGCCATGAGGAGTGCCACCCCAGACCCTAAAGGGCTAGCCAAGTGTTTTTTAAAGCCGTCATTTATTGAATAGAGATTCCTTCGGACCGTGCCCCTGAGTTGTGGAGCGGATAAATCAAATACTACTCACTATATGCAAAAAGAGGGGCTTTAGCAGTTTTCCTTCCGTTTAGCGAGGAATGCTATCAATAATCCCCTAATTAATCCCTTGTTTACTAGCTGTTTGGCTCTATTCTCCACAATTGAGTCTCTACCTCGAGTGCCTTCCTCTAGATCTATCCCTGGATCCTGATAGGCATCTTTCTGGCTATATTGATAGATCTTCTAGCGTCAAGTGAGGTGCAAAATCACATTGCAAGAGGGTTTCCTTCACGCTCTCTAGTTCTAATTGGTTGCACAGCTATCCATTCCTACCTGCTAATCTCGATTGTGATAATTCTTTGATCACTACTCTGGATGTGGATCTACTCACTATGCCATGGATTTACCTATTGAAGTTTACAGATTTCAAAAGGGAACCAGCCGTATGGGGTAATGAAAGCCAAGCCCGTGGTTGATAAGAAGTGCTTCTGTCTTGCTTCTTCGCAAGAACTCATGGGGCAATGGACAAGCAATGCTATGGTGTCGTCCTCACTTGAGCCAACCTAGGAGCAAACCTCTCGGTCGTTAGCTTCTTTTCTTTCTGCGTAAACTTCCCTGCTAACCTCTTTGCTTCAAAACCAAAGCGGAACTTACCTAGTAAAGATCGACTCAAATAGATGCTTATCAGTTGCTTTTTTTTCAGTTCTTTCTTTCTTTCATTGATGAGGTATTCCCTAGCTTCAATTCAGTGAATGCTTTTAACGAGCATTTGCTGGGCGATTATTTCAGATTGATCGGAACAAATAGATAAATGAAACTTTGAGCAAGTCTCCTTAAAAGCAGATAGGGTCATCAGAACAGGATCAGCCGAGGCTAAGACAAGAGGATGGCCTAAATGCAAACCATAAATAGCTGATAGCGTAAAAGCGCTCGGGGAAAGCACCTTGGGTCCCTTCCTTGAAAGGCGGATAACAATAAGAAGGAGCCCTGCTAGCTCGGTCAGTGGGCTTGCTTCTATCAACTGCACAGCCCTTTCAGGTATATCCCATACATCGATCAAGTAAGCTTTCACTTCAACGGAGATAGAAATTTCTCAATTCCCAGCGTGACACACTAGATAGAGCTGCAGAGACATGAATCAAATCCGGGTTGCCCATATTCTATATCTTGATTCGGAAAGATCACTTTCAGAACGAATGCATCTCAAGCTCTCGCTTTCAGAGCAGATGTGCGAGAAGTTTCATTACGAAGCTATGCTGATATCTATCGTTGAGTCAGGGGCTGGACCTTACCGCAAATCCACAAGCAAAGCATTGAATGAACACAGAAAAGAGTGGGAATATGCTCCTAGACTATAGAGGTCCACCTCGGAAGCTTTCAACTCATCATATGGCTATGCTTATGTGCGAGAACTTGTGTACATACAATCATGAAAGAGCATTTCGAGATGGAAGCAAATACAACCAATGAAATCACAGACTCAGTAACCGGGGAAGCTCTCAAGGCAAGGTAGCCCAACTTCTTTCGCACCGCTTTCACAGCCCAAGAGAGAGCTCAGCGAGACTATTCGATCGGCATACCGAAGTATACCGGCTAGACGAACTCACCTAAAGGAAGGTCCCGCCTGGGGAGGCACTCAGTTGGTTAACTAAGTCGTGCCGGTCTACTGCTTTCCACACAGCAGGCAAAGACGTGTGGTAACGTGTCTCATATCGAGGAGAGAACTTCTGGTTACTCACCTTTCAGGCTCAGACAACGATTCATAATCTGTAACTCTTCAATTGGTCATTGGCTCTATCCGAGTTTCTAGGATCCTACGCTCCTTTGTTGCCTTCTTCATCATCTTTCCCCTCATCTACTGGTCCATACCATTGCCCGCCCATTCTTGATGTATAGCGTTGCAAGGACAGGGGAGAGCAGCCCCACAAGCCTTTCCTTTTGCCATATCGTTGGAAAGGGCTGGCGAATCGCCTCAAAGAAGAGTTTCTATAAGCGTTAGTGGGATAATCGAAATGGGAATGGGATGCTGCCTTTGCTTGGTTGCAGGATTCCTTTGATGCCAACTGCAGCTATCGAGTAGCGCACCAGTAGTCTAAAAGGAAGGCTGCTTTCTCGTTCTCCGGTCTGACCTGACGGCGCACGCAATTCGATGTCCGGACGGGTGGGACTGTAGCGTCGGCTTCGCCGTTTGAGAATACCCCGTCTCGCTCCTCGCCGGTAAAGGGACATTGCAACAACGAAAGTCTCTCCGGCCAGTTCAAGGTATCCATCTACTTCACGTGGCTTATCTTTTTCTTATCTTACGTTGACGCTTCCAAAGCGGCTCCGTCTCCGCCTCTGCCTTCTCCGCTCCCAGTTGGGTATCTCCGAGGACTTGGCCGTGTGGATTGTTTACTGAACGTCCCATACTTGGCCTATCGCTCCATTCGGTGAAGTACCCCCTTCCATTTATTTCTCTTTTTAGAGGTAAGCGGGATCAACCCGAAATGCGTGAACCAGTGCCCTTTTAGTTGACTCTTCTATATGTTATATAAGAAATTACAGGATTCAATCCTTCCCTTCCCCGTGGGAACATCGGAGTAATCGCGTAAGACATATTCTTTGGCAAAGCAAGCTCACCTTCCTCATCTGAACTGACAGACCGACAAGCGGAGGAAAAGAAAGAAAGGAGAATAACATCCCTAGAAATGCCATATCCTACTTTGAAGCTCACTCATCTTCTTCCTGACCAAGGAAGCCTATCTCCCCTTTCAGGTGAATCTATAATCATAGAAAGAGAAGGGGAACCTGGGGCTTTCGTTGCCTATTTCTCTGAAAAGATGAGTTAGTTACCTTTCTGAACTATTGTATTTTAGAAGTCCACTTCGCTGGAACACAGCACCAGCTTCCCTGCAGCAGCACATTCGTCTATCAATATCCTGTCGCTAAAGATAGGAAAAAAACCTAAAGATTTCACAGAGTCAAGCCTGGAAGCAAGAAAAGAGTTGGCTGGCCCAAGACAAGCCTTAGAACTGGATCTGAAGATACTAGATCGAGTCAAGTCGAACCTAATTCTTGATCTCAATGAAATTAGTAGCGCTACGAGCTAGGGTTGTTCCGGCTAATGAGGATATTCCCTTATATTATATTATTAAAGTAGTTCCTACTATACATACGTGTCCTCCCACTAGATTCGAATCGGTGGTTCAGAGATCCGTAAAGAAGGACAAGACCAGCTACCTAGTTGGTATTCTGTTGAAACCTTAGCTTACATCCGTACCTAAAAGGAGGGGAGGTCCCTCTCTAATCTAACGTTGAGGCCGACGCAGCTTTCCCATCCATACTATATGGATTTCGAACCTTCACTTCACTCGATTTCATCTTTCTTATTTGAATTTGATTGAATTTTCTTTCTTCTTCCTGTCTTCTTTTGAGAAGAAAATCTACAACGAATGCCCTAAACAGAGGGCTCTTGTTCTTTCTTCTGTACGTCTTCTTTCATTCCACAATGAGCCTTTCTCGGACGCAGGTTCCTTTCTTGTTCTATTCCTTTTGTGTATTACCTCACCTGGGGTTCCTTTGTTTCGTCTTTCGATACGAAGAAGATAGAAAGTGAGTTCCGCAGAGCCGTTTGTGATTTGAAGTTCATCGTCGAGATTGGCTTCACTCCTTTCATTTGAATCACTGTTTTCTAAGAATGCTACCGAATAAGGTCAAGGGGAAACTCCCTTTTCAAAGGGCTGACGAAGCGCCTCAAACTAGAGTTTCAAGAAGCAAGGGTAGCTCAAGCGGTCTTTCTCAAGTAGCTAGCTTAGGGCAGGGTGGATCATCATCAAAGACAGGAATGGGTGCTCAATCAATGGAATGTTTGCTTTTCTCTGTCTTCCAGTCCATTGCAACTCAAATCTCAATCTCAGGTTGAGGTCGAAAGAAGGGATCAGATCAACCTATTGAATCTAGTATTGTTGAAGCATTTCCACGAGGGGAATAGATCTCAATCGAGAGGGCGAGCTTAACGGGGGAGTCGCTTTAGTTAGTGTTAACTGACCCTGGACGGTGAGCGGGGAAGTTTAAGTAGTCTTTCATATTGTAATATTCTTCCTACCCTAAAGAAAGCTAAGAGAAATGGCTTGCGCGCTTCTAAAGCTCGGAAAGGATCTTAATAGGTTACGCTCTCGAAAGCGAAGACGAGTTCATAACTTATTTCTAGAAGCACGACTCGAACGTCATAACTTGCCGGGCCGGCCAGGAATTCAGGTAGTATCAATCCATCCTTGTTATCTGCTAATTGAGTGCCTCAGGTTGTTTTGTTTCCCGAAGGCGACTTCTTGTCTCTGTTCAATGTGGTATGTTGGCTCGCCCAATAACGGAGACTTTAAAGAGAACTTGTTATGAGTTCCTCGATGAGGGTAAGCCCGTCCTTCCTTCATTCAATGGTGACCGAAAAACCCCCTACTGCATACTGGGCACGGATCCGCAAATGGTTCAATTCAGTGGATACAGTTCCATTACTCGCAACATCCTTACCCGTCCCAGCGTATTCCCCAGCGAGTCTCCTTGTTTTGCCCTTCCCTCCTGTTCCTACTTTAGATGTTCCAATATTAACAAGTGCTCCTAGGAGTTATGCAGTGGTGAAGGCTTATGCTACAGTAAGAAAATCAGATCAAATTTCTCCTGTTTGAGAGCCCTCTTCCTTCACTACCAGCGGCAACAAAGGCTTCACCCAAAGATTCACCATCAACCACCTATAGTATAGTCGCAGGGGCGGAGGTAAAGGCATCCCTGATAGTTGTTGCCCTAACATCCGTAGTTTTTTACTGGTTCGTAGGGTACGTTACGGATGGGGGTCTCGCTTGCACATTACTGGGTTTGACCTTTCGGACTTGGAGCCATGTAGATCTCCTGGCTTATTGTGTATGATTGAATCTTGTCCCGAGGGGTTTGGTTTGAAGCGCTCGTTCCAGGGAAAGGGGATCAATAGGAAGATGAGTAGGAAGTTAGGTGTGTAGGCTAGACCTGCTAGGCACACAAATAATAATGAAACTCCGTTGGTATGGAAGGAGGTAAAGGGCTGGGTGAAAGGGTGACCTGATTAAGTAATGAGGTCTGATCCACGTGCGAGCATGCGTATTCACCACACCCACACAGATCAATCTCATTTCCTGGCTAATATGACTTTTCTTTCCCTTCCTTAATAGAAAGGTAGGTGAGAATAAGAACCCATCGTTGCTTTCTATTAAGGTTCCTCGTTTCAATTGATTAGATGAGTACGGTCTTGCATTCCTTGTGGATTGCTATCCATATAAGTAGAGGGAAGGATGTTAAGAAGGGACTTGTAATAATTGAATGAATTTTCATTCCTTGCTGGTAGATGGAATGAAAGCTTTCCTTGAGATTGTAGTTAAGGAGTGAAGGAAAGGTAAAGGAGAATCTATTAGATGAGAAGTCCTACCCATACCTAAGGGATTTAAACCCTAGATGGAATGAGGGAAGGGTTCGGTATGAGTCGTTTCCTGACTGATAGGTAGAAGAAGAATGAGATGATAACCTTTACTTGTTAAATACGTATATAATAGCCTTTAATTCAATCTCATTCCTTGAATCGGCGTTAAATCCTTTCCTCTCGTCTTGCTTCATCTGAAGGGTGGGTGGGGATAAGAGGTCTTGAGAGGAGTTAAGGCAAGCAAGTCTACTTTGCACCCGGTGCACCGAGAAGTAGGATCATTTCTAGAGCCATCCGGCTTTGCTGCGCCTGTTCTTTCACCACCGTGCTTTGCACCGGCACCACTATCTTGCCCAGCAGCATACCTTCGTTAGGTTCCTGTCCTATAAGTACCCAAGCTAGCAGCCAGTAGCAGGAGAGAAAGCATCTCGCCCACTAGTTTGATAGCCTGCCGAGAGGGAAAGGGTAAAGGCTTCGAGGGAGACTGAAGAATCTCGGAGAGAAGAAGTGCTTTATATTCGTAAACACCATACGCTCCTGGGGGGAACAGTGGCAAGAAGCGATAAGAAAGATGACCCTTTCATTTTGCTTCAGTTGCCGAAACTAGTCTCAATTTAAATGAAATACGAAGAACTAAGGATAGAAAAAGCCTAGTTACCGTTAAGGTAAGGTGGTTTTGCGTAGCAGTAGTAATGGCGTATCCCTATGCTATGTTGAATCACTTGTGAAGTCGACTTCACTTGACCTATGCATTCTGTTATCATTTCCTACGATGAAAAAGAGGATCTCGCACCCGTACCGAATTGTTGTCACATTTAGGCAGGGGCCTAGGGTGCTAGTTTGTTGAGAAGTCACTCAGCGTGATAGCTTAACCAACGGTTGGGATTGAGGGGGGTAACAGTCCTAGCGCGGCTCGTTTCTTTCAGCAATTTGTGAAAGAAAAACCACATCGGCATTGCAAATAAAGCAAAAACGGTTCAATACAGAGTAGCAAAGAAAAAATAGGAAAAAAGGAGTACAAAGACAGAAGGTAGGTCGCTATCCTATCGCAAGAGAAAAGAGTTGTAGGGCGGAGATTCCCCCGAACCTAAAATGCGGTTTGTCTCTCCACCACTGGATGTGGGGTTATCATAGTTTATCAGCATAATAAAATAGAAAGAATCCGCTATTGGGTAGGCACTCCTAGCAGCAAGATAGGTTGTCTTTGCTCCGCTCCTGGGTCATACCCTAAAGAAAGGTGCCCCGACAATATCAATATGGAGTACCAAAACTGGGATGACCAATAGATAGGTGGGAATATTTGACTCTTTTTTGACTATGGTAGCGCCCATTTCCTTTGAGGATCGAGACGACGTGACAGACTATTGACAACATCTTTCATAGGCATTGACTTTGAAGTAGGAATCCTATTCCTTGTGGTACGGTACTCCACCTTGCGGGGTTATATCCCATACGACGAAGATCAAAATCCATACCTGGGTCGGGCACCCCCAAAATAGATTGAATCTTGATGAGTCGAAATTGCGTTTTTTGGCCGGGTCGAGACAGCTTTCCCGGGGACTGCCAGTGAAACACGGCGTTTTGATGCTTTAATGACAATGGAAAGAGCCCATATAGTTTACCTGCTCGCCTACTACGGTAAAGGGAAATGTTTCTGTCGAAAGGCAAAGTGGACGATTATTCCTCTTTATGTTAGGCTGGCCTATAGCCCTTTTGAAGGTCTTTTTAACTTAACTACACTACTAGGTATCTTCCCCGTCTGTGGTTGAAATAATTGATCATGAATAGTATGACACTGACTCAGATGCTGATCCGGGGGAATTCTCCTCTGAAAGCACCTCCTGCAGGACTGGATTCTCGTTCTGAACCGAAGCCGAAAGAGTTTATTTCGGAATCTTTCCCCATAGGGGGTATGTTACTCGCGCCTAAGCTGATGTCTGGAATGGCTGTAGTGGGAAAGACTCTTTATATAACATGGTTCCGACATCGAATGATTCCCCACAAGGTGCCTGAAACTCTCATTTTTACGGCGGAAGTACATCCAGATTGTCAAAGTTTCATTCTCCGGTGCCCAATTCGCTTGGTGATTTTACTTTCGATTGAGGAACGGGGCCTGCCCTAGTATTCTAGTTCTTAATGATACGTAGTCAAAATCGTCAGATGAATCAACTACTTCCTAGCTAGGAGGACTACCCTCTCTCTATATTGACTTCGCTACTGAGACCACTTCCAAGTAAGAGCGCAAGCCGACCATCTTTGCTGCGGAGGAACCTACATGTGAAAAAAGAACCTATCATACGGAGAAAGCCTTCCCAAGGCTTGCTGCCTATGCCAGATGCTCCTTTCTTTGGAACTACTAGTTAGTCTTGCCTATGAAAATAGAATAGTAAAACAAGGTTCCTGGAGACCGTGAAAAACCTTAATCTTCTGGGCATATCTCTGTATAGAAACCGGGACTTTACCTAGGTGGGGAACATCTCAATTGAAATCGGGCGATCCCATGAAGGAAACAAAGGGGCATAGAGGCGAGGGACCATACCCTGCCAGATCTACTCGTGCGGTCAGAGCCTATGACACATACTTTAGGACGAATTCCTGGTCATTCCTACCATTTGTTCTCATCATGCCATTTTGACCACCTTGCGAGGAGAATCTGCTTTCTATAGATACCCCAGCGTCAAGCTTCACAAATCATGCTTTCAAACGCAGTTCTTCTAAGATAAGAAAATCATCGATCGATCGATAGTAGACCAAGTTAGATGGGAATCGCCTCTACAAAGCTTGTTTTACTTAGATTAGAGAGACTTAGTCAACTCATAAAGGATGCGTTGAGGCCCGAGCCCTTGATACGTAGCTGGTCTTTAGCTAGTTTCTAATCTTTTTAACCTTCCGTGGTAAACAACTATAGAAAGTATTCTCGGGACGGATCAAGGTTATACCTGCTTTAATTGCTTCAATAACAACCAGATGGGGAACCTTTTAGGACACATGCGAACAATTCATATAAACCCTCTACTTGATCTTCGTATGCTATTCTCTTCCCAACCCAACCGTCTTCAGTAGGGCTCATTATCTATGCCGGATGCTCTTTGGTGCTACCTTCCTTTTCCTTACTTCCATAAAAGATGGATCTATCTCTTACTACCAGGCGTGCCTCAACAAAACCAGTCTTTTTCTTACAGTCCTGACATACCTCCGCCAGAACCAGTGTGGAACAGGAGGGGTTTAGCGTCTTCGAAAGAACGAACATGAGAATTCTCAAAGCAAAGGAAGATGAGATCGGTAAGCGATTACACACGCTTCCTTCCTAGCCCATATGCCAAAGGTCTGTAGAATGAGGACAAGACCGGGTGTCGGTTGGTGATCTTTATCAGGACGAGTTAGATCGCGTGCGCAGGCCTCGGAAGTAGAACGGGCCTGGGGATGGTGTCCCCTGCTGGCCCCCGAAAGCCCTCTTCTCAAAACAAGTACTCATCATGTACACTGAAGAGCCCTCCGATCTAACTGCTGGTAAGCGAATAGATGCCGAAAGACGATGTCCCACACGTGCTCTAAATGAACCATACGTTGAGAAGGAGGTGACGTGACGGCTGATAATGTAGGCCGAGTAAGAAGATGGATAGGATGGACGTGGTTCCCACTTCACAAGTAGGCACGGGTGAGTTCCGGGTCTTTGATGGTAGACCGCCTAATCTTGTAGTTAAGGGTGTTCGCTCAACGCTTATTCAATCCATGACGACCATGCCACCATGTAAAGTGACTTGACGCATCACTGAATGAAATCCACATGCCGTGGTTTAATGAAATTATCTAAAGCTCATACATTATACGGACTCTATAGAGTAATAGAAGAAACCACCCACAACGGTTAGAGTAATAGAACCCCCAACAGTGACTCTTTAGAGTCAAACTTGACTGGTACTCTTACTCTTTTGAGTCCAATCCCGAGCAGAGTTCATACGTGAAGTTTCATTGTTGAATGAAGGTGAGTTCAAGGGCTTCTTTGATCGGGAAATGCACGCTTGTTGTCGTTAAGGTCCCTTCCCCCTGAGTTCAAGATGTCCCTTTCTCTTTCAGCAACTTCCCTCATTGGGATTGGTCAAGCTCCTTCACTTATTGCTCGATCCGATCCGGAACCTATTGGGATAGCACCTTTTCTTCCTATTATTAGGTCTTCTTGCCCGTTAAGTTCCTCTACTGGTAGTCTAGTTGTAGTTTTGAGCGGGTTTAATAACAGAATCTGGAGAAGCTTTACAAAAAGTGGGTAGGTTCCTAGCTCAACAGAGGAAGGATCCCCAACATAAGGTAGCTTTCCCAAGGGAACTCACTCTACTTAAAGGTTTTTGAGGTACTTACTCAGGAGGGAAGATTACTCTACAAAAGAAGACGGAGAGGGGATACCCCAGGGAAGGGGGAACACGTTAAGTTGCCAGTTCCGATCGAAGGAATAGGGGACAAGGTGCTCGACCAACTAATCAGTATTGGGGAGAACTAATCTAGCTATTAGCTAAAGGTAGATTGCTTTCAAGCTACTCGGCTAACTAGGATCGGAGTGGAATTAAGACTCCCCTCTCGGAGTTTAACTGTGAACTGACTTAGCCCTTCACTTCTTTCTTTCCCTCACATTTACCTCACATCAAGGAGAGCATTCTTCAAGACATTTGAGAAGCATCAAGGATTCCTTGTTCTTTGGAAGGGAATCCACTTCTCCTCCTGCCGAAGACTGAAGAGTAAACCTTGCATTCATTCTCTAAGGATTAACAAGGTTAGTAATAGGCTATAGGCTCGACTGCAAGGAGAGAAGGAAGCAGCTTGACTTTCACGACTATCAGGGCACCTACTGAACTAGATGCAACTCAAAAGAAAGCTCCAACTCTATCTAGTGAAGGTTTAGGCTTTCTTTGCCTCGGACAAGCTTTTTTCTTTCCTTGCGTCTCTTACTTCTGCTTCTGCTAGGTGAAGAAGCTATGAGACTATTTAAAGGCTTATTCGAGCCAGTCTAGTAGGCATCGCTTTCTATCGGAACCGTTAGCCTCGCCCCATTAAAAAAGCTATCAATCTGATTCCCGAAGTCAAAGTCAAGCTTCCCCACCTGGCAAGAGTGAAACTCTCTCCTTGACGTATTGATGGTTCCATCCTCTCTTAGTCTTGGCTCTGCCTCGTACTACCTTCGCTCCTAACTACCTAACGCCGAGCTAAGTGCCCTCTTTTCCATCTCCGTCTTAGTAGAGCTTCCACCTCCTTTCAGTTGAAAAGCCAGTTCTTCCGAGCGGGAAGTCTTATGAATCTTAATTGTCACTTCTTTATGACTTCTTGTATGAACAAAGCAAAGTGGAAAAAGCCTTTTTGAACTAGCCAAGGAAGGAAAGTAAGGAAAGCGGGAAAGGTCCGATACAAAGGAAATGGCCTTCAATCTGCTCTGTACGGAGAGTAACCCGGATAATAGGATAACGAAAGAGATCTGTAAATGCTAAAGTATACTGTTGGTATGGGTCTACTAGTCATAGGTTGATATGCTGTTAGCTCTACCGGAGATAGGTATGGAAGCCACTATGGGTATATATCCAGGTATGCTTTTAGATAAGGAACTGAACCTCACGCCATAAACGGAATCCCTATCATGAGCGCGAGTAATGAATAGAAGAGTCAACCCGGTCTATTGCAGCTGAAGCGCAATACCTGTAATGATGGAATGAATGACTCTCTTTCTTTCGTTCGAAAGGGTAATGACATAGAATAGAAAATGGTTTCCGCTCGCCGGGACCTGTAACCCGAGTCCCAATAAGTCATCTATGAGTCTTCGTCTAAGTGTTCGAAGCTAGTCCTGCTGATAGTTTCACTGAAAGAGGGTAGCTCTGTCATCTCGTTTATCTATCCCCTCCCACAGAGTCGAGTTTCCCACCTATACTAGGTCGATTGTCCGATTCATATGTGGGTGTCCCTAATTATCGGCCCTACTTTCTTATTGAGAATCCGCAGTTCCCCTTCAGTCCTGCTAAGTCATTCTCTTTTCCTGTTAGCAATCGAAGCTATCCGGTCGAAGGAGCGTATTCTTGTTTCTCCTTCTTTCTCGTCCGTACTTCGTTGATTGTTTGAGTTTCTCTCCTTGGTTCCCGGGGATGGCGGCAGGACAGAAAGAGTAAAACACCGCCCCAGTGATGCCTCAATGCCCTCCTCAATCAATAAGGGATGCCCTCTCCTAGGGAGCTACTTTGTTCCAGAGAAAAAGCAGTCTTACCGTAACCACTACCGGAACAGGTGCCTACTTCCTATGACAGAAGGTAATCGCCTAGCAGCCCGGAAAGAGATGGCTAGATCTCATTCCTTATCATTTCCGGAATATGGATCTAAAGCTACAGGAGGAAGACAGCTATAATCGAAGACATTCTTAGATGTCCTTAGCTTCTATTACCCTCAAGGAAGAAGCCGGAAGTTGGTAGAATCTATCCTGTTTTGCTCTAAAACGAAAGGCAAGTAATCCTCAGGTTTAAGCATTCTCGAAAGTCCCATGGCGCTATCCTACATCCAAGAACCAACAACAGCAAACTCATCTAGGCTTTTCTTTCCTCTATCCCTATTGATAAGACGATCAGACAATCATGAAAAGACAATCTGACAACATAAGAGTGTCTGTAGCAACATTGTCTTCTATGTTGATAAAAGAAAGAGAACATTTCATCTGCTGTCCACTCTTCGTTCGAGAAGCAAGGAATGAGATTGCAATTCCGTTTAGCTTGAACTAATGAGTGAGGCATCCTTGCGTCTAATGCTTCCGAGCTTGAAAGAGCACAGGGAAGGGCTTGCAACGAAAAAAGCCGGGAAAACTCAGACGAAATCCTTAGGACTGGTTGAAGGTTACGTTCCGCACCAGTCATCTTAATGGCATTTCCGTGGACTGAATGTTCAAAGCAAAATACGAAGAAAAGCGTCTGAGATGAACAGATAACCAGGGAGGAGAGATCACCGATGGAAGGAAGTAGATAACCGTGAAACATCAGCACCTGAGAGAGGGGCAGAGGCGCAGACGAATGACCAAGCGTGGAACTAGTCCTAGCTTTGAGCCTGACTCCTGTGAAAAGCAGTAACCTTGCCCATTAACAAAGACAATTCCTCCATCACTGAGAGTTCGCTTGACGGCTTGACTGAAGTTCTTTCTCATGGAAGTATGCTTCTTTGCTAAACAGGACTCCCTTAGACCAAAGAAGGAGGACGCAGGTGTTGGACAAGATCCGTTGAAGGGAAGGGTGACAGAGAACAACCAGTGAAGAGTGAACAAGTAAATCACAGAAACGAAAGATTTTGAACAAGGCCATAGAATCGCCATAACTTGAGTCCTCGAAAAAGGGTTGTTGGAGGTTTTCATCCCAATGTCGAAAGATCAAGCGGAATCCAGATTCAAGTCTGACAAGGCTGCAGAGGAAGCGGAAGCATCGAGAAATGGGTCGAATCGTCGAAGAGGAAGCCATGGTTGAGCTGTCAGAGGGCGAGCAGTCGAATTCTCATCCGATTTGTCTTCAACATCTCCCATCGGTCAATAGAACTGGGATTCATTATGGAAATCAGCAACATCGGCAGCAGTAGGTGGTGACAACTATGGTGAAAACTCCTTCTTGTTACCTTCTTCCACGTGGGTGACCGGAATCCTTTCACTTCTACACCCACACGCTTGCGAATCCATGAGCAGTTGTTGAAGGTTGACAGGTCAAGGGGGAACATCCAATCAATGATTGACTTGCGCGGTCCGTCGGGACATCGTCCGGTAGTGGACTACAATGCAGCTTCTCTTAGCAGCTTCTTACTTCCATTCATTAGGAGTTCACCCAGCTTCTCTTGAATCTCGTCTGGCAGCTTGAGGGCGAGGATGCTGGTCTTTATTGGCATCTTCTTCAAATGACCGTTTGAGGGCCTTTTATGGCCAGTGATTCCTAGTCCTAAGGTAAGGGAAGGGGGACCCTAACAATATTGATGCGTGAAACTCAAGAGTTGATACGGGAAAATGGCCTGTAAATAGAATAAATGAGAGTTGCTAAACCCTTACTCCATTCCTAACTCCCTCTTTCTTATTCGAATCGTGACAGGTCTACTTTTCATATTGACCTAAATAAAGAAAGAAGTGAAATAGGTCTGACCTGATCTCTCCGAAGTCGTTGATTTCGCAAAGCTCAATAACTTCTTCAAGCTTGGCAGACTATGAAGTAGAAAACAAAGCCCTGGATAGAGGTCACTGAGCTGACAAGGTCTTACCTGCCCTTGGGGTTCTGTCTCAATTCCTGGGTTTACCACTTCCCTATGCTACGGCTGGGGAAACCCCGCTTAGTTGAGCAAGCACTATAACAAAAAACAGGTACAACCTTCATAACTGACCACTTACACAATCTCTAGGACTCAGGAAGTTCGCCAATTCATGTCGACTAGCGAACATTTCACCGAACTAAAGAATAGGCGCTTGGCTTTCTCAGTGGCAACGAAGAAGGGGCACCCGTGGGAACATCTCTACTGACGAACCATTTTTGTTTAAACTAGCCTTGAGTCTTGTTCTCCAGGGGAAAGGCATTGAAAAGGTAGTCGAATTGTTCCTTCTATTTATAGGCGCCCTCACTACGCTCACCTCTGCTGTCCATTTGAGAGAAGGCACCTGTTTTATCTCGGTGCGTGGGTCCTATTCCCGCCGGCATATTGCCAGCCGATAAACTGGAAAGCAAGACCCTTCACTCTACTCCTACTCGAAACATCGCATGCATTGAAAAACTATTCGACAGACGGACCTAGCTGATTGATGTCATAAGCAATCTTCCTCGTATAGCAGCAGCCTGAAATCGGAAGTTCACACTCAGCGTGAAGGAAAGCACTTCTACTCTCTCTGAGCCCGGGCCCCCTGCACCGGCCGAGGAAGAACTCCTTATAAGGAAGAGGGAGAAAGTGAAGGATGACCTGCGACTACTCCTACAATTGGGGTATGACAAGCAGGCGCGGCGTGCCCCAGCGGTTGAGAAAATCCTCCATGATCTTAAGATTGATCATGAAACAGATGCTACCTTCTTAGAGACTCTACGCGATCACCTAACCTATCTGAGCAATCAGTATTCC